AAAAAACCAAATCTATGGGATGGAGATAAACAGATCCATTTAGCTACGATCAAATTATATTTGTTCGATACACTGTTGTCAATATCACTATGAATGTTGAAGATGAATCGTGAGAAAAGAATATCAAAAATACAATGGCAATGGCGAAAACAAAAAGAATTAATTTATTAATTTAATGAAAATCCAAATAATGAGAATCAAAATTAAAATGAAATTAAATATATTAAATATAAATATATAAAATGGAATAGATAAATAATTAGATAAATAGAAAGAATTTAGAAAGACTTGAAATAAATCTAAAAGCAAAAGGACTTGTACTGGATGTGCACTACATATACAAATGGATCAAAAAGAGATGTAGGTGAAAAAAGAAATTAACGAAAAAAAAATAGGAAGAAACCTTGGGCTTATTCAATCAAGCAATATAAATAAAATACACAAGCTTAATCCCTTGTTTTGTTATTTGTTAATAGATTTCCAATGAAAAATCCCCCAGTTGCAAGTACTGTAAATTTTTTCTATTTCTAGATCCAATTATCAATTCTCACTTGATCTTTTTTATATGCATCTTATATCAATAAAATTCTAGCAATAAAATCGATTTTTGTACTTATACGTATAGAACATCATAATATTCTATAGTAGCAACATTAACTAGGAATAATAAATAGGTATGAATAGAGAACCAAAAAAGAGGGGAAGGGTAAAGAAAAAGTTATAGAAAACTATATAGGAGTCATCTACACCCTCTTTTTTGGTTCTATTGCTTAATAGAATTTCGTTTGATTAAGACTAAGCTGCGTAAAAACCCCCGCCTTCTTTGAAATATCATGAACAGTTCCTGTAGGTTGAGCGCCCTTGTCAAGGAAATATAGAATAGCAGGAACGTTTAAATGGGTTTGATTATTTATCGGATCATAAAAACCCACTTTCCGAAGATCTCTTCCTTCTCTTCGGGATCGAACATCAATTGCAACGATTCGATAAACGGCTCATTGGGATAGATATAAATGAACAATACCCCCCCTAGAAACGTATAAGAGGTTTTCTCCTCATACGGCTCGCGAAAAAACGATTCGAAATTATTATGTATCGAATTAGAATGTCAAATATCAAATAGATATAGAAAATCATCAAATCAATTTCCAGAGATTTAAGTCCTTCTTTTTTTTCTTCTTTTTCGAAAAAGAAGAAAAAAAAGAGCATTCGTACTCTCATAACTCAAGTTGGATAACTTTCAAATAGCCTATAAAGAACAGCCTTAGGCATTTATTTCATTTTTTGAGCGGTCTCTAACCCCTTTGTTGTTTGTCTCCTTTCGAATCCATTTTTGGAGTCTCGATTCTGATCTAATTATTGAGACAATTGAAAACGGTATTTCCTTGTTCCAGGATCCTTTATCTTTGCCTTGAATCATTGGGTTTAGACATTACTTCGGTGATCTTTAATCGTTTTCAAAAATGGCAGCAACAAACCTCTTTTTGTGATTTCTTTCTATGAAAGAATTATACGAACAATTGATTCCTGCATGATACACTTTTGATCGAAAGAGTTTTACCAATTCAAAAAGATTTTCCTTTTGCATTGAAAAATTGTTCGAATCGGATCCTTTCGATTTCGATATCAAAAATATACTTACGAAGTTTGTTCCAACGTATTGATTGGTATTAACCCTAGACCCTTGCCCCTGAGAAATGAATAAATACTTTCTACTCGAGCTCCATCAAGTACTATTTACATTACAACCCAACAAAAAACGAGGGTTGTAGTAGAACCGAACAAAGGATGTCGAGCCAAGAGCCCATTCATTCCTAGATAATATAAAATAGAAAATGGTGGATGGAAAAAAAAATCCACAGCTGATCATGTCCTTCAAGTCGCACGTTGCTTTCTACCACATCGTTTCAAACGAAGTTTTACCATAACATTTCTTTAGTTTCGAACCAGTATGGAATTGATTCAATTATGGAATCATGAATAGTCATTGCTTCGGTCAATACACAGTACTTTTGACTTCTATATGAAATGAATAAGTAATTTAAGCCTCAGTTAGGAAGAAAAAGGCTCAGTAAGAATTCAATTTAATCCTCGATTTTATTGTATGAGTGCAATAGTTTTTTTATTTATAAATAAAAAATAACACGAATAAAAAAAAATTGGAATCTCCGTTGTATCTTCAAATGATTCGATAGAATAGATTCAACAATCTTACACGTCTTCGAGTCCCAAGGACACGTAAAAAACATTCAAATTATTTAAAAAAATTTCCTACCCCGACATCATAATTTAAATACAGTTTTACTAAGGATTCTATTTGATCATCATAAGAGAGATAAATCCATATCGAGGATTTCCGTATCTATCAGATTAGACTGAACAATTTTCATTGGAAGGAATTATTGATATTCGATGTTAAATAGTTAAGAGTAAGGTAAGGGCTCACAAATCCTTTTCAAAAAAAGCGAAAGAACGCTATCAATGAAATATAAGGATAGCAATCCATGCATATAAAGATTTCCTCAATTTATGCGTAGTTTCTTTTGCTTGAACTTAAGGTTGACTAATCTTTCCCTAAAATTTTAAATGAAAATAAAGTAAATAAGATGTATGAATCATCCCCGTCTCAATTGTTATTACATAGATTTAAATTATTCATTAGAGACAAATACCAAATACCTAAAAATGAGGGTTAAAGAAAATCTATTAACCATTAAATATGGAACTTGATTATTTGGTAATGAAATTTGGACAGACATAGATATTCAAATTGATATCTTCCATCGCTCACTAACTCTTATCTACTCTCACTCTCAATTCATTCCGGGGGGATGATGAATCATAAATAAAAAAGGATCCTTTTTTCTGGGATGCTAGACTATTTTGTCTAAAATCCAAAGCCAAAAAGATCCAGATTAAGTCATTAACTAGTCTTAAGAGACTTAATCCCATTGATTGAATTCAATCAGTAACAAGAATACCCTCTTGTTTAGAATTCAGAAATAAAAGGAGAATAATTGGGCTGTCTTATTAAAAAAAGATAGGGAATATAGAGGCTTTCGCATTTCGATTTAGAATGTATCCTTGAAAAATCAACTAGATATGGCACGTAAGGCTTTTCTAAGCAACTAACTTAAATACGAAAGTGAAAGGGGGAGGCATAAACTAAAAGGCTCATCAGACTTTTTTTGACTTCAACCTCTTGGGATCTAGGTTCCCATCTTATCTGGATCAAAAATGGATTCTGTTATGTTTTCGTATTATTCGAACTCGATTCAATTTGTGAAAAAAGATCAGATTCAGAGAAAAATTTTTAAAATTAGAAACAAGAAGTCAATTTTATCAAAACAAAAATTAGACTCTTAAATAGTAAATAAAACGTTGCTCAAAAACAAAAAGAGAATTTTGATTCTGATATCTGATATATATTAGAGTCCACTCTGGGACGGAAGGATTCGAACCTCCGAATAGCGGGACCAAAACCCGTTGCCTTACCACTTGGCCACGCCCCATTTCAATTTCTATTCAATACTAATAAACACTAATATTGATATTGGTTGTTCGTCAATTCCAGTGCAAATCCCTACGGAATAAATTCGATTCTTGTTTTATTTTAGTATTAGGGTTTTGACACGTGTAGCTGTCGAATTAAACTCAATTTATTGATCATTATATATAATTCAATTAAGATATTGTATGAAAGTATGATTTCTTCTATTCTCTTGTGAGAATAGAAGGATTTTTGTTTTGATTGGTTCGGTTCAAAGAAGTCTTTTTTTGTCTACCTGACTTCCTTTTCTTCATTTTTACCTTCTATCAATAACATATTAATAACTCAATCAAAATACAACTATCTCCAAGAAAAAAATGTTTGTTATGCTTAATATCTTTAGTTTGATTTATATCTGTTTTAATTCTGCCCTTTATTCCAGTAGTTTTTTATTCGCCAAATTGCCCGAGGCCTACGCTTTTTTGAACCCAATTGTAGATGTTATGCCAGTAATACCTCTTTTCTTTTTTCTCTTAGCCTTTGTTTGGCAAGCTGCTGTAAGTTTTCGATGAGATCTTTAATACTATCCTAGAAAAATTCATAATTTATTCGAGTTCGAGAAAAAAAATTTTACCAATTGATAAGATCAGATGAGTCTTACAATATGAATGAACCCTCCATTCAAACGGCGAAATTCTCGAGTAGCCACGATAAATTTGGATCCCGCGATTTCCCGATTCTTACTTTTTTTTTTCACTGAAACACCCTATATCGAGTCCACCACAATATCGAATTCGAATTGTGTGAATTTCTGAAAACTCTTTTCTATTTCTAGAAATTCGAAAACCGTTTCATTTCTTGGTGTCAAACTAGGATCCATAGTTCATAGTATAAAAATAGAGAATCTATTTTCTTTTTCCCAGAAAAACAGATTTGGAGATTGTGTAATGCTTACTCTCAAACTCTTTGTTTACACCGTAGTGATATTCTTTGTTTCTCTCTTCATCTTCGGATTCCTATCTAATGATCCAGGACGTAATCCTGGACGTGAAGAATAAAAAATAAGAAGGTTTTCCTTGCTTTATTCAATTCTTAGAAATGCTCTTAGGATTTTTTGCTATTCCACATCTTTAACTAGAACTATATCTTTAACTATATCTATTAAAAAAAAAACAAAAAGGTTTACTAAATTAAAATTTGAAAGATACCAAGCCATTGACGGAAACGGAAAGAGAGGGATTCGAACCCTCGGTACGAATAACTCGTACAACGGATTAGCAATCCGCCGCTTTAATCCACTCAGCCATCTCTCCTAATTGAAAAAAAAGACAATTACTATGTTACATTACACAAAAAAAAATAATGTTTAAAAAAAGCCCTTCTTTACTTTATTTATTCTATTTCTATAAATTTCTTATAGAAATTATTAGATAGCTTATAGAGATTCGTTTTTGATTCTATTTTGTATTGTATTATATAGATAGATACAACTTTTATCAGCAATTCCCTT